GATAGACAGAAAAATCATGGTATGCATTTTCGTGTACTAGCTAAAGCATTACGTATGTCTGGTGGAGATCATGTTCACGCTGGTACAGTAGTGGGTAAACTGGAGGGGGAACGTGAGATGACTTTGGGTTTTGTTGATTTGTTACGTGATGATTTTATTGAAAAAGATCGAAGTCGTGGTATTTTTTTCACTCAAGACTGGGTCTCTATGCCAGGTGTTCTGCCCGTGGCTTCAGGGGGTATTCATATTTGGCATATGCCTGCCCTAACCGAAATCTTTGGGGATGATTCCGTACTACAGTTCGGTGGAGGAACTTTAGGGCACCCTTGGGGAAATGCACCCGGTGCAGTAGCTAATCGGGTGGCTTTAGAAGCATGTGTACAAGCTCGTAATGAGGGACGCGATCTTGCTCGTGAAGGTAATGATATTATTCGTGAAGCTAGCAAATGGAGCCCTGAGCTAGCCGCTGCTTGTGAAATATGGAAAGAGATCACATTTGATTTCCCCCCAGTGGATAATCTAGATATCTAGATATATAAGCTAGATAAAGAGACAAAATAAGCGCGTATAATTCAGCAATTCCTGTTTGTTCTCCTAATTGATTGCAATGAAACTTGGCCCAATCTTTCTTTTCTTGAGGAAAAGATTGGGCCGAATCGGATAAAAAATAAACATCTTATACTAATCCTATACTATTATACTATGAACTATGAGGGTCTTTGTGTATTTTTTTATATGTACAGGCCTTACGATATACAATACGATAGACAAGTATATGTAGATAAAATCTACAAAATCTAAACATAAGAAGATAAGATCGAAGGAAGACTAAACAACTTATCTATTCTATTATTTATTGTTGGAGCCATAGGCTTAATTATGGATCCTTGGGATTGGATTGGTGGATCATTTTATATTCCTTAGTTTCAGGCCATAGATCAAGCCAAGGGAAGGATTCCTTCTACCCCTATCCTGTATATTGTCTTTTTCGTTCCCTGTTGTAATAGAAACTCATTTTCTTATTTGACTATATGACACGAGATTCTACGAGACGAGAATTCATTTTTAATTTATGGGAAGAAACAACTATGTATCTTTTTGATGAGAATTGAAAGTTTTAAATGAGAAAACCTGTCTTTATATATCATATATCTCTTTTTGAGGAAAAGATTCTATCATAATCACTATCGTAATACATAATATTGAAATTATTCACCGGATTCCTCAAAAAGAGAATCCTTTCTTTTCAAGACTCGCTCGTTTTTCATTAACAATCTTAATGATTGGATCATATACTTCATTTGAATTCTGATGAGAAATAAAAAGAAAAAAAAAAAAAAGAAATAGTAAAATGATTTTTTCTTCATCGAATGACTATTCATCTATTAGTATTAGGTTTTCATCAAAAAGGGGACAGAAAGAATCTATGGGAAAATGTTGGTTCAATTCGATGTTGTCTAACAAGAAGTTAGAACATAGGTGTGGACTAAGTAAATCAATGGATGATAGTCTTGATGCTCTTGGACATACCAGTGGAAGTGAAGAAACTATTCTAAATGATGCGGAGAAAAAGATTCCTAGTCGGGACAGTTATAGTTTCAGTAATATTAATTATCTAAATTATTTATTTGATAGCAGGAATATTTGGAGTTTGATCTCTGATCATACTTTTTTAGTTAGAAATAGTAATGGTGACACTTATTCTGTATATTTTGATATTGAAAATCAGATTTTTGATATTGACAATGCTAGTTTGAGTGAACTAGAGATTCTTTTTCCTAGTTATTTGAATAGTGGGTCTAATCGTAGTAATTACTACTATTACTATTCCATGTATGATACTCAATCTAATTGGAATAATCACATTAATAGTTGCATTGATAGTTATCTTCGTTTTGAAATCAATAGTGACATTTACAGTGGTATCGACAGTTACATTTTTAGTTTCATTTGTACGGAAAGTACAAGTAGTATTGAAAGTGGAAATCCTAGTATCAAAACTAGTAGCAGTTATTTCAATATAAGAGAAGAAATATCTGATGATCTCGATATAAATACAAAATACAAACAGTTATGGGTTCAATGTGAGAATTGTTATGGATTAAATTATAAAAAATTTTTTAGTTCAAAAATGAATATTTGTGAACACTGCGGATATCATTTGAAAATGAGTAGTTCAGATAGAATCGAACTCTTTCTTGATCCTGGCACTTGGGAGCCTATGGATGAAGATATGGTTTCTATGGACCCCGTTGAATTTCATTCAGAGGAGGAACCTTATATAGATCGCATCTCTTTTTATCAAAGAGAAACGGGTTTAACTGAAGCTGTTCAAACAGGCTTAGGTCAACTAAATAGTATTCCCATAGCAATTGGAGTTATGGATTTTCAGTTTATGGGAGGTAGTATGGGATCCGTAGTAGGTGAGAAAATCACCCGTTTGATCGAGTATGCTACTAATCGATCTCTACCTGTCATTATTGTGTGTGCTTCTGGAGGAGCACGCATGCAAGAAGGGAGTTTGAGCTTGATGCAAATGGCTAAAATATCTTCTGCTTCATATGATTATCAATCAAAGAAAAAGTTATTCTATGTATCAATCCTTACATCTCCTACAACTGGCGGAGTTACAGCAAGTTTTGGTATGTTGGGAGATATCATTATTGCTGAACCTAATGCCTACATTGCGTTTGCGGGTAAAAGAGTAATTGAACAAACATTGAAAAAGACAGTACCCGAAGGTTCACAAGTGGCTGAGTATTTATTCCATAAGGGCTTATTCGACCCAATCGTACCGCGTAATCCTTTAAAAGGTGTTCTGAATGAGTTATTTCAGCTACATGGTTTCCTTCCCTTGAATCAAGATTCAAAAAAAGATTGAAATTCTTCATTTTCAAATGGGAGTATAGCACTAGCTTCAGTTATTTTTATTTGTAGCGATTTAGTTCATTATAATGAAAAACAAAACTAAGAAGATGGTATTTTCTTTGGAGACATCCGTTATAAGTGTAGTAAGAGCCAGAAGTTTTGGATAATGACTTTTTGCCCCGGATCCTTTAACAAATAATAAGAATATAGAAGTTCTTTCTATTTAGCGAAAACCCCCGTTTTTCACTAGGAATCCCTGTTTGTTGGATAAGATTGGTTAAAGTCGGGAACTCATAAGAAACTCTTTTCTATCTTTCCTTTCAAAGCACCTTTTTTATTTTGAAAGATAGAAAGACGATAAGGATGGGAGAAGAAGAATTTAAAGCGGATTCTCATAAATATTCGTGTAGTCAAGAGGAATAGGTACACTTCATTGAGTAGGAAATACTTCCTATTAATATTCTCTTAATATTCTTTCTAATAGATAGACTTATCATAAGATATCTTTATAATTATAATAGGTACAAATATGAAATTGAGGTACCCATTCTATGATAGATTTTAACCTTCCCTCTATTTTTGTTCCTGTAGTGGCCCTAGTCTTTCCGGCAATCGCAATGGCTTCTTTATCTCTTTATGTCCAAAGAAATAAGATTGTCTAAATATGATGGGACCAAATCTCATCAATTTCTTTCAAAACTGGATCATCATACAGATACTTTTTTAATGTAAATGTATAAATGTAATATGGTAAGATATAGGATATGTGGCTTTTACGAAAAACAAATGGAAGAGTTGTTTTGTTATGTATGCCGATGCATAATATACGCATTAATGCATGTATATGCGGTTATAGCTTAATCAATTAAATGATTAAATTCAAAATGATCAGCAAATCTTTTTTGAAAAAATCTTTGAAATAGAAACTCAATTTATCTAACCAATTATTCCTAATAGTTCCTGTCGGAATGCTGCTAGTTGATGAAAGTTACTTCGGGATCAAGTTCGGGATCAAGCAATAAAAGTCGAGTCAAATCCTTTTGGATTATTCTCTCAATTCCAATCGAATGCAACTGGATCTAGTATAGTATGAACTGGCGATCAGAACATATATGGATAGAACTTATAACGGGGTCTCGAAAAACAAGTAATTTTTGCTGGGCCTGTATCCTTTTTTTAGGTTCACTAGGATTCTTAGTGGTTGGAACTTCCAGTTATCTTGGTAAAAATCTGATATCCGTATTTCCGTATCAGCAAATTCTTTTTTTCCCACAAGGGATCGTGATGTCTTTCTATGGGATCGCGGGTCTATTCATTAGTTCTTATTTGTGGTGCACAATTTCATGGAATGTAGGTAGTGGTTATGACCAATTTGATAGAAAAGAAGGGATAATGTCCCTTTTTCGTTGGGGATTTCCTGGAAGAAATCGTCGCGTCTTCTTTCGTTTCTTTCTGAAAGATATCCAATCAATCAGAATGGAGGTGAGAGAGGGTCTTTTTCCTCGTCGTGTGCTTTATATGGAAGTCAGGGGCCAAGGAGCCATTCCCTTGACCCGTACTGATGAGAATTTGACTCCACGAGAAATTGAACAAAAAGCTGCCGAATTGGCCTATTTCTTGCGCGTACCCATTGAAGTATTTTGAAATGAACTGAAGAATAAATCTCAGCATGAGAGAAGGAACTTAATACATCTCAAAAGCAGGAGGACGTATATGGAACAATATTAATAAAATCTAATAGAACTAATCAAATAAAATCTATTAAAAAAAAAAATATATTAAAATCTAAAATATATTAAGGAGAATAGAAACTATTTGTACACAAAAACTATTTTGTATACGCATACACATGGCGTCCAGCTTTACTCTTTATACTAGTAAAAAGTCGAATAAGTATAGATTCATCAAATATCCTAACATGTCTTTTGTTTTCGTAAAACATAATTCCTCTTTTTAGGCCTTTGAATTGATACCCCATCCCCGAGCTGCGGTTAGACGGTGAAATCTCTCGAATTCAAAATAGAAATAAAAGAATTAAAGGATCCGGTAGGGCTCGTCTTTCAATCCAAATTCTATTCGTTAGTTCAAATGGGGTTTCGAGTCTTCATCAAAAGGAATAAATGAAGGGGATATTGGTTACAATTTGCCTAATTGTGATCTCTGGAATATGGAAAGAATATTTACTCCTTTTTTTTTTTCATTTGAAAAGGGGCCTTCTTCTATGTTCTATTCTAGATTCAAAGACTCAATTCTTACACAAAAAAAAATAGGAAAAGATCCATAGGTTCGATACCTTCTTCTTGTTTTCTTGTTAGAGTTATAGGCTCTTGTTATATAATTCGTGCTTCATAGAAATCTAAGATAGAATCGACGAAGGAAACGGGTTCATTAACAATTCACATCATGGATACAGAATGAAAAAAAAGAAAGCATTGGCTTCCCTCCCATATCTTGTGTCTATACTCTTTTTTCCCTGGTGGATTTCTCTCTCATTTAAGAAATGTCTAGAAACTTGGGTTCGTAATTGGTGGAATACCAGGCAATCCGAAATCCTTTTGAATGATATTCAAGATAAAAATGTTCTAGAAAGATTTATGGAATTAGAAGAACTATTCCTGTTGGACGAGATGATAAAGGAGTACTCGGAGACACATATGCAAAGGCTTCGTATAGGAATGCACAAGGAAACAATACAATTGGTCCAAAGACACAATGAATCTCATTTCCATATCATTTTGCATTTCTCTACAAATCTAATCTGTTTCGCTATTCTAAGTGGTTATTTTTTTCTGGGTAATGAAGAACTTTTCATTCTAAATTCTTGGATTCAGGAATTTCTCTATAACTTAAGTGATACAATCAAAGCTTTTTCGATTCTTTTAGTTACTGATTTATGGATCGGATTTCACTCGACCCATGGTTGGGAACTAATGATTGGTTCGATCTACAACGATTTTGGATTGGCTCAGAATGATCAGATTATATCTGGTCTTGTTTCCACTTTTCCAGTGATTCTAGATACAATTGTGAAATATTGGATCTTCCATTTTTTAAATCGTGTATCTCCTTCGCTTGTAGTAATTTATCATTCAATGAATGAATAATTCATTAGATCTTTTGATATCAATCAAATTAGAATCTTTCTTCGTGTATAAAGAAATCATTTTTCATCTTACTTATTCTTTATACTTCTACCTTATTAAATTCAAGGTATTCATGCTATATTCCACCAATACAATTATTTCAGTACAATCAATACAATGGCAAACTCGTGGATAGGGAATTCTACTAGATACCTATCGAATTTATTGTAGAAATTCTGGGGATCAATGATTGGACCATGCAAAATAGAAATACTTTTTCTTGGGTAAAAGAACAGATGACTCGATCCATTTATGTATCGATCATGATATATGTAATAACTCGAGCATCTATTTCAAATGCATATCCCATTTTTGCACAGCAGGTTTATGAAAATCCACGAGAAGCAACTGGTCGAATTGTATGTGCCAATTGCCATTTAGCTAATAAGCCCGTGGATATTGAAGTTCCGCAAGCTGTACTTCCTGATACTGTATTTGAAGCAGTTGTTCGAATTCCTTATGATATGCAACTGAAACAAGTTCTTGCTAATGGTAAAAAAGGAGCTTTGAATGTAGGAGCTGTTCTTATTTTACCCGAGGGATTCGAATTAGCCCCCCCCGATCGTATTTCTCCCGAAATGAAAGAAAAGATGGGCAATCTTTCTTTTCAGTGTTATCGTCCTAATAAAAGAAATATTCTTGTGATAGGTCCTGTTCCCGGTCAGAAATATAGTGAAATTGTCTTTCCTATTCTTTCCCCCGACCCTGCGACAAAAAAAGACGTTCACTTCTTAAAATATCCCATATATTTAGGTGGGAACAGGGGAAGGGGTCAGATTTATCCTGATGGTAGCAAGAGTAACAATACAGTTTATAATGCTACATCTGCTGGTATAGTAAGCAGAATAGCACGTAAAGAAAAGGGAGGATATGAAATAACCATAGTTGATGCATCAGAAGGACGCCAAGTGGTTGATATTATACCTCCAGGACCAGAACTTCTTGTTTCAGAAGGTGAATCCATCAAGCTTGATCAACCATTAACAAGTAATCCAAATGTAGGAGGATTTGGTCAGGGAGACGCAGAAATAGTGCTTCAAGATCCTTTACGAGTCCAAGGCCTTCTGTTCTTCTTGGCATCTGTGATTTTGGCACAAATCTTTTTGGTTATGAAAAAGAAGCAGTTTGAAAAGGTTCAGTTGTACGAAATGAATTTCTAGATCTAGAAATTCCTTAAAATAAAGTTGGTAAAAGTGCCAAATTCTTGTTGATCAATAAAATGATATATGATTCAAAAAATTCTATAAGTCTTTTCTTTGTTTTTTTTTACTCTTCCTAATGATAGAAAATAAGTATACAAATACAAAGGAAGAGAATACAAGGCAAGGAGGACGGGAAAAATGAAAGTAAAAAAGATTTCTAGAAAGTATTCTTAGTCTTCCTAATCGTCTTGTATCGAAAGAATCATGATTTTTTCTCCTGTTTGCCAAAGATTCTTATTCCTTGTTTTATTTTCCGGATAGAATTGAACAAATAGAACTTCTTAAAT